AAGGCAATGAAAAAAGCTATTGAATTAACTGAAAAAGCAGATACAAAGGGAATTCAAGTACAAATTGCAGGGCGTATCGACGGAAAGGAAATAGCACGTGTCGAATGGATCAGAGAAGGTAGGGTTCCCCTACAAACCATTCGAGCCAAAATTGATTATTGTTCCTATACAGTTCGAACTATCTATGGGGCATTAGGAATCAAAATTTGGATATTTGCAGACGAGGAATAATGGGCCTTTCGTTGTCTTTCTGTTCCATCCATCCGGCAATTGAATAAAAAATCACAAACTCGTTCATTTTTTTCCGTTCAATCAAAAAAATGAGAATTTTTTCGAATTCTTAATTCTATAGGGTTGAATAACAATTCGATTGACTCCATCTCCATATAATTGCTATGCTTAGTGTGTGACTCGTTGGTTTTTTATTTAGAGTTAGGTTAGGATTAAAAAACAAAGGGCCATCCCCTAGTATGAACTAATAACTATATAACTAATAACCAGCTCATTGCTTCGTATTATCTGGATCCAAGGAACCAGTCGCTATATGATGTATTGATCATATTGTTGTAGCAACTGAAGCATTTTTTTTTACATAAAAGAAAAATCAATCTATAAGGTTGTGAAGCAAAAACAAAGGGATATGGATAAATGGAGGGGTGAGAGAAAGAAAGAAAAAGAATAGCAATGATATATGATTCCAATATGTATGGTCTATGAACTATCTTATAAAAGGCAATGTAATAAAGCATTAATGTATTCGTCCATAATTAATAATTAGATTCGATGAATATGAATACAATTTATACGAAAAATAAAAAAGAATAAAGAGCGCCGAGTCAATAAAGACTGAGAAGATTGATTCAGGAACAAATTTTATTAGGAGCTCCATTGCAGAGTTCGGGCCTAGTCATTAATCGAGAAGCGATGGGAACGACAGAACCTGTGACTGAGGAAGATTCCCTTGAAAACGAATCCTAATGATTCATTGGGTGGGATGGCGGAACGAGCCAAGAACCAATTCATTTATTCTGATAGGTCATGGAACGCCCCTACGAATGAAAGGGATGTTGAAAGAGCAAATATTCGCCCGCGAAAGCCTTACTGGATTGCTAAGTTTTGGGCAATTCAATAAAAATAAATAAAATAAAGGTAAAAATAAATGAAGATTCATTAATTATAAAATGGAATTTATCATTTTATTTTATTCCTACGTGTACGTGACAGATTATATCTCAAAAAATTCCATGATTCATTATTCATTCAATTCAAAATATATACAATATTATTTAATCGTTTCATTCGCGAGGAGCTGGATGAGAAGAAACTCTCATGTCCAGTTCTGCAGTAGAGATGGCATTGAGAAACAACCATCAACTATAACCCCAAAAGAACCAGATTTCGTAAACAACATAGAGGAAGAATGAAGGGAATATCTTATCGAGGCAATCGAATTTGTTTCGGCGGATACGCCCTTCAGGCACTTGAACCCGCTTGGATCACATCTAGACAAATAGAAGCGGGGCGACGAGCCATGGCACGATATGCGCGTCGTGGTGGAAAAATATGGGTACGTATATTTCCAGACAAACCTGTTACAGTAAGGCCTACCGAAACACGTATGGGTTCGGGGAAAGGATCTCCCGAATATTGGGTATCCGTCGTTAAACCGGGTCGAATACTTTATGAAATGGGTGGAGTATCAGAAATTGTAGCCAGAGAAGCTATTTCTATAGCTGCGTCCAAAATGCCTATACGAACTCAATTCGTTATTGCGGGATAGGGATATGGAACGAAAGGAAAGGGGCCTTGTGATGAAAAAACCGCAGTTTTTTTATTTCTGGACAAACAATCTTTCTTCTTTTTTTCTTCGCCCTTTAGTTAGTTAGCATTGAAAGAAAAAAGAGAAAAATAATAAGAATGATATGATTCAACCTCAGACCTATTTAAATGTAGCGGACAACAGCGGGGCTAGAGAATTAATGTGTATTCGAATCATAGGAGCTAGTAATCGCCGATATGCTCATATTGGTGACGTTATTGTTGCTGTAATCAAAGAAGCAGTTCCCAATATGCCTCTACAAAGATCAGAAGTGATCAGAGCTGTAATTGTACGTACATGTAAAGAACTCAAACGTGACAATGGTATGATAATACAATATGATGACAATGCAGCAGTTGTCATTGATCAAGAAGGAAATCCCAAAGGAACTCGAGTTTTTGGTGCGATCGCTCGGGAATTGAGACAGTTGAATTTTACTAAAATAGTCTCATTAGCTCCTGAGGTATTATAAATAGATTCTAAATAAATACTAATAGATGAAAACATAATAAAACATAAAAAAAGGGAGGTTCATAGTAAGATATCTGAACTGAATTAGATTCCATTAATTAGTAGAATGCATTAGTAGATTGTTTCTCACGCATATACCTTTAATAATTCATGAAAAAAAAAGAGTAGAGCATGCTGATTATATAAAAACCCGGAGGCACCAATAATTATAGTTCATCATGGGTAGGGACACTATTGCCGAAATAATAACTTCTATACGAAATGCTGACATGGATAAAAAAGGAACGGTTCGAATAGCATCTACAAATATCACTGAAAACATTGTTAAAATACTTCTACGCGAAGGCTTTATCGAAAATGTGAGAAAACATCGAGTAAGCAAGAAATATTTCTTGGTTTCAACTCTGCGACATAGAAGGAATAGAAAAGGGCCATATAGAACTGTTTTAAAACGTATCAGCCGACCCGGCCTACGAATCTATTCCAACCATCAACGAATTCCTAGGATTTTAGGAGGAATGGGTATTGTAATTCTTTCGACTTCTCGAGGTATAATGACAGACCGAGAGGCTCGACTAGAAGGAATCGGGGGAGAAATTTTGTTATATATATGGTGATCTTTATGATCTACGAATTGCATCCGTAGGAAAACTTCCTATTTTTTTTTTGAAAAAAGAGGAAGGGTTGTCTAATATCACTCCTACTCCATGAGTTGATAATTAAAGGGGTTACCTGGAATGAAAGAACAAAAATGGATTAATGAAGGTTTAATTACTGAATCACTTTCCAATGGTATGTTTCGGGTTCGTAGTGACTTTTCAACATTCCTCTCGTTCGGATACAATCGGAGGTTCAAAATTTCAAGAGACTTATTTTCTTTTCTTCGAAGGAGTAGATTCCAAATTAAAATAAAATTAAGGAGAAACAAATATGAAAATTAGGGCGTCCGTTCGTAAAATTTGTGAAAAATGTCGACTGATCCGCAGGCGTGGACGAATTATAGTAATTTGTTTCAACCCGAGGCATAAACAGAGACAGGGATAAATTTTTTATTAAAAGAGACTCTCCAAAGGACTCAATACACAAACAAATAAAGGACCCATTTTGACATGAAAATAAAATATACGTATATTTCTGACTCATATTTAGGAGATGATAAAATATGACAAAAACCATAACAAGAATTGGCTCACGTAGGAGTGGGCGCATTAGTTCACGTAAGACTGGACGTCGAATACCAAAAGGGGTTATTCATGTTCAAGCAAGTTTCAACAATACCATTGTAACAATCACAGATATACGGGGTCGGGTTGTTTCTTGGTCCTCCGCCGGTACTTGCGGCTTCAAGGGCACAAGAAGAGGTACGCCGTTTGCTGCCCAAACCGCAGCCGCAAACGCTATTCGTACAGTAGTAGATCAGGGTATGCAACGAGCAGAAGTTATGATAAAGGGTCCTGGTCTTGGAAGAGATGCAGCACTACGAGCCATTCGTAGAAGTGGTATACTATTAAGTTTTGTCAGAGACGTAACCCCTATGCCACATAATGGGTGTAGACCTCCTAAAAAAAGGCGTATATAGAAATAAGAATTGAGAATTGAACGAATTTCAAGAGAAAGAAATGATTTAATGATCGGATCAAATAATATGACTATGTTTCGAGAAGAAGTAGCAGTATCTACTCGGACACTACAGTGGAAGTGTGTTGAATCAAGAGAAGACAGTAAGCGTTTTTATTATGGACGTTTTATTCTGTCTCCGCTTATGAAAGGTCAAGCTGATACAATAGGCATTGCGATGCGAAGGGCTTTGCTTGGAGAAATAGAAGGAACATGTATTACACGCGCAAAATCTGAAAAGATACCACATGAATATTCTACCATAGAAGGTATTGAAGAATCCGTACATGAAATTTTAATGAATTTGAAAGAAATTGTATTGAAAAGTAATCTGTATGGAACTCGCGACGCATCTATTTGCGTCAAGGGTCCTGGATATGTAACTGCTCAAGACATCATCTCACCACCTTCTGTGGAAATCGTTGATACTACACAGCATATAGCTAGCCTGACGGAACCAATTGATTTTTGTATTGGATTACAAATCGAGAGTAATCGAGGATATCGTATGAAAACACCAAATAACGCTGAAGAAGGAAGTTATCCAATAAATGCTGTATTCATGCCTGTTCGAAATGCAAATCATAGTATTCATTCTTATAGTAATGGGAATGAAAAACAAGAGATACTTTTTCTCGAAATATGGACGAATGGAAGTTTAACTCCTAAAGAAGCACTTTACGAAGCCTCCCGTAATTTGATTGATTTATTTATTCCGTTTCTACATGCAGAAGAACAAGATAAAAATGTAGAGGACAATCAAAATAGGGTTACTTTACCCTTTTTCACTTTTCATGATGGATTGGATAAACTAAGAAAAAAAAAAGAAATCGAATTGAAATGTTTTTTTATTGACCAATTAGAATTGCCTTCGAGGACCTATAATTGCCTCAAAAGGTCCAATATACATACATTATTAGACCTTTTGAATAAGAGTCAAGAAGATCTTATGAAAATTGAACATTTTCGCATAGAAGATGTAAAACCGATATTGGTCATTATACAAAAACATTTCGTAATTGATTTACCTAAGAATAAGTTTTTTATTTGTTGAAGTCCATTGGAATTGGAATGATTTCATCTTTTTTTTTTT